CCAGCTCTATTTATTGGTTTGAACAAGATACGACTTATTTGAAAATGAATTGAATAAATAATTCAGAAAAATATTTCTCGGGAATTCCAGATATTCTATGGTTCTTTCCCGCACCAATTGCCAATTTTTTTTCTTGGTCATTGAGATTCACGGATAATTCAGATTAATATTTAGGGATAGATCTTACCCCCCTTTTTTATCCCCTCAAACAAACCGAAATGATTGAAGTTTTTCTATTTGGAATCGTCTTAGGTCTAATTCCTATTACTTTGGCAGGATTATTTGTGACTGCATATTTACAATACAGACGTGGTGATCAGTTGGACCTTTGATTGAGTAACATTTCTTTTTTTGATTGACCTCCTACAGGGAGGAGGTCAAATTCCAGTTGCAATTCAACTTTGTTTTGTTAAGTTATTTTATTGTGATTCGACATACATAAGATAGACGGAATCACGCTCTGTAGGATTTGAACCTACGACATCGGGTTTTGGAGACCCGCGTTCTACCGAACTGAACTAAGAGCGCTTTCAAAGAATTTTTTTTTTCCACTTAACTTCTAACACATCTCGCATAAATATAGTATCCAAAAATGAAAGATTATGCCCCGTCGATCTCAATTAATCTCTCGTTACTGCCCATAGGAGAAGTAATAGGTAGGGATGACAGGATTTGAACCCGTGACATTTTGTACCCAAAACAAACGCGCTACCAAGCTGCGCTACATCCCTTTTTAAAATTGTTGTACAGTGTCATTGTACAAAATACCTGTCTTGTTTTCCACATCTTTATTTTCTCCTCTATTCTATCTATATAGAACTTTCTTGTCATTTCTTGTTTTTGGTTTCATATAATAAAAGAATTATATACATCTGAAACCCAACCTAACATATAAAAAAGAATGAATATTTATCCGTAATGCTCAGGAAGAAGGGGTCATCTTTTTCTTTTTTAGTGACAGGAAAATCTCATCTATTGGTTCATTGTACATATCCATTTTTTTTAGGAAATCCGCGTAAAAATAAATAAAAATGATCTTGAACTACAGCATCTGACAATATATGTATTACAATAAAGAAGGAGGATTTTCAATGCGAGATCTAAAAACATATCTCTCCGTGGCACCTGTGTTAACTACTCTATGGTTTGGGTCTTTAGCGGGTCTATTGATAGAAATTAATCGTTTATTCCCAGATGCCCTGTCATTCCCCTTTTTTTAATTCTAGTTATTGATATGCGAAGAAATGAAGAAATATAATTCCACATGACGTAACTAAAACCTCGCCTCTCCCTTTCAATTCTTTAGAATAGTAAGGAAAGAGAAGGAAAAAGTGTATTGAACCTCATAAAAAATCCGGTAGATCCAAGATCAAATTTGGGAAAACAGAAATAAAATTCAAATGTGTATCCAGTCTAGGGTGGGCTCTACGAAATCATAGCATAGAAAAAAGATACTTAAATGAAATATTGGGATTTAGGATAGAAATAATTGATAGTTAGAAAGAAATTGTATTACTTAATTATTATTCTATTTTGTATTACTTAACTTAATATATACTATATTAATACATATTCTATTAATTAGATAATAAATTAATTAGATAAGATAATAAGAAGAATTACAACGAAATGCTTAGAAATGGAATTTCTAACTAGTAACTTCTATTGATTTTTTTCTTCTTCTTCGGTTCGGATCGAAAATATAAGACTTAAGTTAAGTCGATACAAAATCTAAAGGAGGTTCATGGCCAAGGGTAAAGATGTCAGAGTCAGAGTTATTTTGGAATGTACCAGTTGTGTCCGAAATAGTGTCAATAAGGAATCGCGGGGCATTTCTAGATATATTACTCAAAAGAATCGCCACAATACACCCAGTCGATTAGAATTGCAAAAATTTTGTCGCTATTGTCATAAGCATACGATTCATGGGGAAATCAAGAAATAGATCGAAGGGAACATCATGTGTTCGATCTTTCCAAAGAACAGGACAGGAAGAGTAAGAACTTAACATATATAATATACATAATATATACAAATCAAACCCGATTTTATGTAGATATTCTTTCATGTGTATAGATATATAGTATATGAATGAAATAATATATGAATCAAAGCCTATTTCGGTTGGATCCGAAATGAATAAATAAATAGAACTTTAGAGATAAGGAATAAACCATGGATAAATCCAAGCAACCTTTTCGTAAATACAAGCGATCTTTTCGTAGGCGTTTGCCCCCAATTGGATCGGGGGATCGAATCGATTATAGAAACATGAGTTTAATTAGTCGATTTATTAGTGAACAAGGAAAAATATTATCTAGACGAGTGAATAGATTGACCTTGAAACAACAACGATTAATTACTATTGCTATAAAACAAGCTCGTATTTTATCTTTGTTACCTTTTCTTAATAATGAGAAACAATTTGAGAGAGCTGAGTCGATCCCAAGAACTACTGGTCCTAGAACCAGAAATAAATAGGCATACTCCTCAATTGACTCAAAAATCCAATTGGAACTCAAGCTCAGATTGATGTTTTGTTCGAAAAGGCCTAGAATCCTGATTTGATTCTTGTGTTATAATATAAGAAACAAAAATGGGGGAGAAGAAGAAATATTTTTTTTTATTGAAGCATGTTCGTTCATTTCTACTACTTATCTTAATTTATTTTTATTCTATATCTTCCCGGAGTTCATTCTCCGGGGAATTCCCTTTCAATCATTCCTGTATATTACTTTTGAATCTCCTTTATTTGATAATTTTATTGGAAATCATGTAAAGACAATTCTTATTTGATATAGCTATTTGCGCAAGTATTTTACGATTAAGAAGCAATTGCTTCTTGTACAGATTGTGTATTAATATACTATAACTATAGAATACCTTATTCTCACGAGTTACTGCGTTTATCCGAGTGATCCACAAACGACGAAAATCCCTCTTTTGTCTGCCTCTATCTCGATGAGAGGAAACCAAAGCTCTCATTTTCTGTTGAGTAATCGTTCGAGTAAGTCTTGAATGAGCCCCTCTAAAGGTTGATGCAAATAAACGAATTTTTGTTCGACGTCTCCGAGCTGTATATCCTCGTTTAACTCTGGTCATTGAATCAGATTAAAGCTTAATGAATAACTAATTGATTTCTCTTCTTTCAGTCATCCTTTTCCCCTTCCCCGGTCGATTAATAACAAAACGGATTATTCCGATATATAAAATATCAATTCCAATGGCTTTTGCTACTATGACCTTCCCAACCACGATTTTGTATTCTATTCCTTCCAGTTATTTCACTGGAAATAAGAAATTAGAACGATACTAAATAAAAAAAAAATAGTGGGTTCCATCGTTTCTATGGTTACCTCTTAAACGGTGAGGTCCTCTCTATACACCGGAGCCTCTTCTTTCATTTAATCAAATGTTATTGTTAACTTGTATAGTTCACACTCTTTGGCTCTACCTATCTACAGTAATAGCTCTTTTCACAAAAAGAGTTATCCATACAGTGACGGCATTTAATTATGAAAGTTGGCTAGGTAGCTGACCCTGTTAGTCCGTTCTTTCAAGAAAAGGAGCATAACCTTTTTGCTTCTTATGATACCATTTCCTCCGCTTAATGGATAACCATTTGCTACCAATGGGGAATTGCTTCTTATTTCAAATCTAGATGATTGGATTTGCACCAATGGAAACCATAAATTCCATATACAATATGGGTATATGATAGATCTTCTCTATCTATCCTATTCATTGGTACCGGTCATTGATACTGAAAAAATTGTCTCATTTGTTCGAACTTATGATCTGAACGAGTCGCACATACACCCTAGTACATGTTCCTCGACGCTGAGGACATCCTCTAAGAGCGGGAGATTTTGTAACATTTCTTATTGGCTGTCTTGTGTTTCTAATAAGTTGTTTAATAGTTGGCATGTCGTATGTATATATATGTATATATAGAATAAAATGGGTTGGTTTAGATCGATCTTAACCTGATGATTGATCATCATGAATTATTTCTATTCAATATCAAATCACAGAAAATTTGAATTATGGTTTGAAATAAAATAGATTTATACGAAATCCCCAGTATTTTCATTTTCGACCGCTACAAGATCAACAATGCCATGAGCTTGGGCTTCTGTTGCTGACATAAAAACATCCCTTTCCATATCCTCGGATACAACCCATAAAGGGTTGCCCGTTCTTTGTACATAAACCTTTGTTAGGGTTTCGCGAAGTTTCAGTAGTTCTTCCGCTTCCAGGATAAATTCCCCTGCTTGTGCCTCATAAAAAGAACTAGCAGGTTGGTGAATCATAACCCTGATGATATTGATATAACATCATGAACGGTTCTTCTATCTCGCATGATTGGGCTAAACTAAAGTAGGGGATAAAAAAATAACAAGAAAAAAAAATCAAATAGAATTGAATAACCGTACAGGCATCTTTTGTTCATTGCATACGGCTCTGCAATGGAATTGACCCTTTCTTCTCTTCTATTCTATCGAAGAAAGAAATAGAATCCATCTAATCCAGATCGTTGAATGATCCATTTACCACCCTTCCTTTCATAGAAGTAAAAAAGAATACTATGATGGTTCTGTTACTTTATATATTTATCTCGTCTGTGATTTAGCAATCCCAAAGTTTCTTTTTGATACGATCAAATAAGTCAAAAATGATCTTTTTTTTTTTCATTTTTGTACTCTTTCTTTCATAGCATAAGTATCAGAAAGAGACTTCTGGTGTGGAAGAAAAATGGTTTGTGACGCTGAAATGTACTCCCGACACATAAGATCAAATCGGAAATAACCTTTATTTCATACTACTATCTCGATACAAAATCTCATGTTATGAAAAAACAATAATGGTTTGTTCATATCGAACCCGAAGTGCCATGCTATTATTACTTATAATTTTCTTTTATAATCAATGTGGCGAAGGCATAGTCTTCTTTTTTTTTCAATCAAATAAAAACTCATTGGCGCCAAGCGTGAGGGAATGCTAGACGTTTGGTAATTTCTCCTCCGACCAGAATAAAAGATCCCATTGACGCGGCTAATCCCATGCATATCGTATGCACATCAGGTGACACAAATTGCATAGTATCATAAATGGATATTCCTGGTATTACCCATCCGCCGGGAGAGTTTATAAACAAATAAAGATCCCTAGTACCATCTTCTATACTGAGATATACCATGAGACCAACAAGTTGATTCGAGATCTCGCTATCAACCTCTTGGCCTAAAAAAAGTAATCTTTCTCGATAAAGTCGGTTGATTAGGACAAAATTGCATCCCTTAGGAACCGTACGTGCACCTTTGGATACATACGGTTCAAAAAAATTGTGAAAAAGAAAAAAAAGAATCAATGTGTCGATTCCAGCTTTATTTCTTTTTTTTATGTAACAGGTTTTCTTAATGAAAGGTCTTCTATTAAAAAAAACGAGATGAGTTTAGGCTCCCTTCCCTCTAAAAAAAAAAAGAGATTACTGAACTTATTAAACTAACCTATCATTGATGTATTGTTTCATCGATATTAAAATCACGATGTCATTGTCTTGTTCCTGAATGGGTCCTTTCAATTCTTTTAGGTTCATGGTCTACTCCGGGAAAAGATCTGTCCGAATTCTATTTGCACATATAGGACAAATGGTCTCAGTACCATTTTTTTGTTATGACTTCTTTTTTTTTGTTAATTTTGTGTCTTGCTTTCCCAAAACTATTTGATGTATTCATCATACTATTCCGTTGGTCGGCAATTTGGGATCACTACTATCACTACTATAGTAATAGTAGGTATAAGAATCATTTATGATACAAGTGGTAATCATACATATATTATATTAACAATTTGTTATCGATTTGGTATTTTCTGAACGGAGCCTGGATACTTTATTTTATCAGTCCAAGTAAACCATAAATTCTTCTAAATTGATAATATTGATCCCCAATATAAAATAAATTGATCTAATTGCACTTCACGCTCCGAATGATTGATTGATGCCTCACTCAATACAATATCTCTTGGGCGAAACAGAGGATATCTCGATCAGGGGAGAGAACGGGTAAATCCCATATGACCCAATATGTCTGACAAGTCGCACTATACGTCAACCCAAACCGCATCTTCCTCTCCAGGACTCCGAAAAGGTACTTTTGGAACACCAATGGGCATTAAATTAAAGAAAAAAATTTAGTACTATACTTCACTTTAATATGGAAACGTAACAATCAATGGTTTATTGTCTTCATCCCTTTTTTCTCTTTATTCTATTTGATACATAGATTGGAAAGTTTATAGAGTAAGACAGAATGAATAAAGAAAGAAAAAATTTGAACGAAGAAATCGATCGTTCGAATGATAAACAAGTATCTATCCATTCGTTCCCCAAAAATGGGACCAATCCTCCCATTGCGTATTGGTACTTATCGGGTATAGAATAGATCTGCTTCTCTTTGTTCTTACGAACAAAATTGTTCCATTATTTTCACGTTATTTTCAATGGAATGGAATAAATATTAATCCTTTCTGATACGGAATCTACTGAAAAGGTTAGGTACATGGTTAGTATATATAGTCTTTTCCAATGCGATAAAATAAAGTGGCATAGTGTCTATTTTTCTTTGATAAAGAGGTATTTCCATGGGTTTACCTTGGTATCGTGTTCATACTGTCGTATTGAATGATCCCGGTCGATTGCTTTCTGTTCATATAATGCATACAGCTCTAGTTTCTGGTTGGGCTGGTTCGATGGCTTTATATGAATTAGCGGTTTTTGATCCCTCTGATCCCGTTCTTGATCCGATGTGGAGACAAGGTATGTTCGTTATACCCTTCATGACTCGTTTAGGAATAACCAATTCGTGGGGCGGTTGGAGTATTTCAGGAGGAACTATAACAAATCCGGGTATTTGGAGTTATGAAGGTGTGGCAGGGGCACACATAGTGTTTTCCGGTTTGTGCTTCTTGGCAGCTATCTGGCATTGGGTATATTGGGACCTAGAAATATTCTGTGATGAACGTACGGGAAAACCTTCTTTGGATTTGCCCAAGATCTTTGGAATTCATTTATTTCTCTCAGGGGTAGCTTGCTTTGGCTTTGGCGCATTTCATGTAACAGGTTTGTATGGTCCTGGAATATGGGTGTCCGATCCTTATGGACTAACTGGAAAAGTACAATCTGTAAATCCAGCGTGGGGCGCGGAAGGTTTTGATCCTTTTGTTCCGGGAGGAATAGCCTCTCATCATATTGCAGCGGGTACATTGGGCATATTAGCAGGCCTATTCCATCTTAGTGTTCGTCCGCCTCAACGTCTATACAAAGGATTACGTATGGGCAATATTGAAACTGTACTTTCCAGTAGTATCGCTGCTGTTTTTTTTGCAGCTTTTGTTGTTGCTGGAACTATGTGGTATGGTTCAGCAACTACCCCAATCGAATTATTTGGTCCTACTCGTTATCAGTGGGATCAGGGATACTTTCAGCAAGAAATATATCGAAGAGTTAGTGCCGGGCTAGCCGAAAATCTTAGTTTATCGGAAGCTTGGTCTAAAATTCCCGAAAAATTAGCTTTTTATGATTATATTGGTAATAATCCGGCAAAGGGGGGATTATTCAGAGCAGGCTCAATGGACAATGGGGATGGAATTGCTGTTGGATGGTTAGGACACCCCGTCTTTAGAGATAAAGAAGGGCACGAGCTTTTTGTACGTCGTATGCCTACTTTTTTTGAAACATTTCCGGTAGTTTTGGTAGATGAAGACGGAATTGTGAGAGCTGATGTTCCTTTTAGAAGGGCAGAATCAAAGTATAGTGTTGAACAAGTAGGTGTTACTGTTGAGTTCTATGGTGGCGAACTTAATGGAGTAAGTTATTCTGATCCTGCTACTGTGAAAAAATATGCTAGACGTGCCCAATTAGGTGAAATTTTTGAATTAGATCGGGCTACTTTGAAATCCGATGGTGTTTTTCGTAGCAGTCCAAGGGGTTGGTTCACTTTTGGGCATGCTACGTTTGCTTTGCTCTTCTTTTTCGGACACATTTGGCATGGCGCTAGAACCTTGTTCAGAGATGTTTTTGCTGGTATTGATCCAGATTTGGATGCTCAAGTGGAATTTGGAACATTCCAAAAACTTGGAGATCCAACTACAAGGAGACAAGTAGTCTGATACGACATTGTTGTGGTATCTTTCGCCTCTATTTTTTTTTATTTGACATTGGGTATCAGAGAAATTTTGACTTGAATCACCATCTTTTCTTTGACTTTTTTTCTTTCTTTATATGATATGATAAATGATCCCAAATGAATAGGTGTGGAAGCTATAATTGTAAACCACGATCGAATCCATGGAAGCATTGGTTTATACATTCCTTTTAGTCTCGACTTTAGGGATAATTTTTTTCGCTATCTTTTTTCGAGAACCACCTAAGGTTCCGACTAAAAAAATGAAATAACCTTTCGAAATAATTTAATTGAAGTAATGAGCCTCCCATATTGGGAGGCTCATTACTTCAACTAGTCCCCGTGTTCTTCGAATGGATCTCTTAGTTGTTGAGAGGGTTGCCCAAAAGCGGTATATAAGGCGTACCCAGTAAAGCTTACAAGTAAACCGGATATGGAGATGGCGACTAGGGTTGCTGTTTCCATTTTTAGATAATTTCAAGATCACAATGGATCTACGATAAGATCGTTTATTTACAACTACAACGGAATAGTATACAAAGTCAACAGATCTCAACCAATCATTAAATAGGATTTATGGCTACACAAACCGTTGAGGATAGTTCTAGATCTGGGCCAAGACGAACTACTGTAGGGGATTTATTGAAACCATTGAATTCGGAATATGGTAAAGTAGCTCCGGGATGGGGGACTACACCACTTATGGGGGTCGCAATGGCTCTATTTGCGATATTCCTATCTATTATTTTGGAAATTTATAATTCTTCCGTTTTACTGGATGGAATTTCAATGAGTTAGGTTTATAAGAACTATGAAGTCCTAGTCTTTCAATCAAAGAAAAAATTACTTTAGACTTGGATTTCTAGACCATTCTATTCTGGTAGTTCGACCGTGGAATTTATTTGTTTCGGTATTTCCGGAATATGAGTGTGTGACTTGTTATAATTGATCCTATTGATAATACATAGAATGGACCTGTTATCTCTATCAAGATGATTCTACCTCGTCGGATATTTATTCTAGTATCTGGAGCACGGAATATATAGAATAGATCAAGAAAAGAAATATTTGAACTATGATTCATACCTACTATTTATTCAGACCTCGCAACCGGACTCAAAAAAAATTCAAATAGGTATTTCCTAAATCAAACGAATTTTATTCCTTCAGATTTATTTTGACCGAAGGATAACTCTTTCTCTAGATTTTGTTGAGTCATTACATCCATTCATTCAATAAGTGATCATCAAAGGTTCTTACTCAGAGAACCTTTGAGTTTAGCTTGAGGCTAAATCATCGTGGTTCTAGTATGAATCTGAGGTTTCAATTGATTCATAGGGTCTCAACAAGAGAATTCCTATCAATAGTAAAACAAGAGTAAATCCGCAGTACGCACAAAAAAAAAAAAAAAACAATAAATCAAATAACAAATAAAAAATAGGGAAGAGAAGATTCAAGAGGCCTGTAACGATCAACATAAAGAAAGACAGATGAGCCAACTTGATATTTTTTGGCATTATCATCACAAAGAAGAGATTCCGGATTTTTGTTACTTCGTATCTTCGAGGCAAATCGAATCAAGTGGTTAATGAAGTTTTTCATTTTCTATTATATATCCGTTGAAATCAGTATTTGTGTGTTTCCGCTTGAGCCGTACGAGATGAAATTCTCATATACGGTTCTCAGAGGGGGAGTTCCATTGGGTTACCTATCTCAATAAAGTATATGATTGGTTTGAGGAACGTCTTGAGATTCAGGCGATTGCAGATGATATAACTAGTAAATATGTTCCTCCTCATGTCAACATATTTTAT